ATTGTTTTAATTGTGTAATCTCCATTTACTGACATTGGTAACCGACCCAAAGCAATTTGATTATAATTCAATTCGTGACGATCATAAGTGGAAAGTTCATATTCTTCAGTCATTGATAAACAGTTTGTTGGACAATACTCCACACAGTTACCACAAAATATACAGACTCCGAAATCTATACTATAATTAAGCAATTTTTTTTTTTTTTTATCTTTTTCTAATCGCCAATCAACAAGAGGTAAATCTATGGGGCATACACGAACGCATACTTCACAAGCAATACATTTATCAAATTCAAAATGGATTCTACCACGAAAACGCTCTGATGTGATCGATTTTTCATAAGGATATTGAATAGTTACAGGTAAACGATTTGTGTGGGATAAGGTAATCATGAAACCTTGACCAATGTACCTTGCAGCTCTTACTGTTTGTTGCCCATAATTCATGAATCCAGTTACCATGGGGAACATATCATAGATATCCATGAAATGCATAAGTTTATTTTCTTTCTCTTCTTTGATAAAAGTTATGAATATGAATCTAGAATATTGTTATTCTATTCTGTTATTTATAATGAAACAAGTTGGAAAGAAGTTGTCAATAATAGGTTACCTAAAGAAATAGGTAAAAGAAATTTCCATCCAAGATTTAATAGTTGGTCCATTCTCATCCTAGGTAAAGTCCATCTTGTTGTGATAGGAATAAATAAGAACAAATAAGCTTTAGCTAGTGTAATAAAGATAGCAATTATCATTTTAAAGACTCCACCTATTTGATTTATTCCGAAGAGCTCAGGAATATATAGGTACGGAATAGATAAATTCCATCCGCCTAAGTAAATAACTGTTACAAATAATGAAGAAACTAATAGATTTAGATAAGAAGCAACGTAAAATAAACCGTATTTAATACCTGAATATTCAGTTTGATAACCTGCTACTAATTCTTCCTCTGCTTCTGGTAAATCAAAGGGTAATCTTTCACATTCCGCTAGAGAAGAAATTAGAAAAACAAGAAACCCTATAGGTTGACGCCACAGATTCCACCCCAAAAAACCATATTTTGATTGTGCTTCAACTATATCAACTGTACTTGAACTGTTAGATAATCATAGTCGATGATAACATCACTGTTTTCATCGCTATTCCAGAACCGTACATGAGACCTCAGCTTCATACGGCTCCTCTACGACCACAAATAAATTAAGGACTAGTTCGGTATTAACTCGTCATCCATTGGATGATAGATAGAATAAAGATAGATGGGAAAGCCCAAAATTAGACCGATGGAATTCCGTCTGCTAGAAAAAAAAAGCGCTTCCGAATTGATCTCATCCTATTTTTTTTTCTTTCTGTTCTTCGTTCTTATATCTTATAAGATTACGATAAGAGGGGACTCAAAAAAAAAAAAATAGGATTAATTCGTTCTTGATAGTCATTCTTTAATCAGTGAATAGGAGCATACTCTAGATCGGAATCGCGAGGAAGTACTGCTTTTTTATTTCTACGAACTTAAAGCCCTCTCATTATGATTCTTTTTATGCATAAATACCTATTTTGATACCTTACATTATTTCCATTACTAATCTTTTGTGCATCTTGGTGTTCCTACCCGTCCACTCATTTTTGATTGATCCCAGTATGGTAATAAATACAAAACAATAATGAAAACTCCATACAGTTGATCTTTTGCACCCGCTTCAAGACAAGACATGATGACTAATCAAAAAATATCCATCTTGGGGTAAAGAGTTTACACTGCTTATGTTTACTTCTACTTTCCTCTCGTACCTAGGGAATGAGATTTAATCTTTACTGCAAATTAATAAGCTGTTTTGTTTCACTCATATAACTATCTGGTTGAATTTAAGTCATTGACCTGAATGATAAAAAAAAAAATAAGAATATCCATTCATATTCAATACATTAAACCTCTTTCCTAGAAATAAAAGAAAGAGGGAAAGGGTCATGTTCTAACGAATCACACGTAGAGATATGGATAACACACATGGAGTTAATGGTATTTCATAACTAATAGTTTGAGCAGCAGCTCGTAGACCACCTAAAAAGGAATATTTATTATTTGATCCATATCCTGCCATAAGAAGCCCAATAGGGGCAATACTTGAAATGGCGATCCATAAAAAAACGCCTATACTAAGATCAGCTAAAACAAGGCGATATCCAAAAGGAATTACTAAATAACTTAGTAGAATTGATATGACCGCTATAGCCGGTCCTGCGCTGAATAAACGAATATCTCCTCTAGATGGTAGGAGATCCTCTTTAAAAAGTAATTTGATCCCATCCGCTAGGGCTTGCATAATTCCAAATGGACCGGCATATTCAGGCCCAATACGTTGTTGTATCCCTGCGGATATTTCTCTTTCTAACCACACAATTACTAGTACACCTATTGTAATTCCAAATATCAGGATAAAAATAGTGGCAAAAAGCCATATGAGGTTATAGGCCTCTTTTAAGAATTCCAATCCCGAAAAGGAATTGATAGCTTGTATTTCTCTCGTATCAATTGTCATTTCAACGATCAACTTCTCCCATAATAATATCTATACTACCAAGTATCGTCATGATATCAGCCAATTTCATTCTTTTAACTAGCTGAGGAAGAATTTGCAAATTTATGAAACCGGGCGGACGAATTTTCCATCTCCAGGGGAAAACACTCTGATCTCCTATCAGAAAAATTCCTAATTCTCCTTTTGGGGCTTCAACTCTCGCATAAAGTTCTTGTTTCGACAATTCAAAATTGGGTGAAGGTTTTTTACTAATGAATCTATATTCAAAATCATTCCATAAGGAATCCTTTGCTCTAGCAAAGCGTCGTACTTCTAAATTCTCGTAGGGGCCTCCTGGAATTCCTTCCAGAGCCTGTTGAATAATTTTTATGGATTCTGTCATTTCATTGATTCGTACTAAATAACGAGCTAATGAGTCTCCCTCTTTTTGCCATTGGACTTCCCAATCAAATTCATTGTAACACTCATAATGATCAACTTTACGAAGATCCCATTGGATTCCGGAAGCTCGTAACATTGGTCCTGATAAGCCCCAATTAATTGCCTCCTCTCCACCAATAATGCCCACTCCTTCAACCCGTTCCAAAAAAATGGGATTCCGCGTAATAAGTTTTTGATATTCAGCAATTCCTGTGAAAAAATAATCGCAGAAATCCAAACATTTATCTATCCAGCCATGAGGTAGATCAGCAGCTACTCCTCCGATACGAAAAAAATTATGCATCATTCGCATACCTGTGGCAGCTTCGAATAGATCATATATCAATTCTCTTTCTCTGAAAATATAGAAAAAGGGAGTCTGCGCACCAATATCTGCCATAAAGGGTCCAAGCCATAACAAATGAGAAGCTATACGACTCAGCTCCAGCATAATTACCCTGATATAGCTGGCTCTTTGAGGTACTTGAATATTTCCTAATTGTTCTGGTGCATTTACCGTTATTGCCTCTGTGAACATAGTAGCGAGATAATCCCAACGTGTTGCATAAGGCATATATTGTATAATTGTTCGGTTTTCCGCAATTTTTTCCATTCCTCTGTGTAAATAACCCAATATGGGCTCACAGTCAATAACATCTTCGCCATCGAGAGTAACGATCAATCGAAGAACACCATGCATTGATGGGTGGTGAGGACCCATATTGACTATCATTAGATCTTTTCTTGTAGTCGGTGCAGTCATATCTTTTTTCCCTGATTCATTATTCCATGAATTTATCAAAACGAGGTTCATCAAAATGCAAAATTGAATAACCAAAATAAAAAGAAAGTAATTCAAACGAATCCTCAAATTAACGAGTTTGGGGTTCCAGAATTTCTAATTGACCAATTAATTTCTTATAACGTACTTTATTTTTCTTTGACAAATAAGCCAGTAGCCGTTGACGTTTTCCCAGAATTTTTCGAAGACCCCTCTGCGATAAAAAATCCTTTTTGTTCAATTCCAAATGGTAAGTAAGTCTGCGTATCTTATTGGTGAAATTAACTACTTGAAATTCGACAGATCCTTTGTTTTCTTTTTTTTCTTCTTGCGGAATAACTGAGATGAATGAATTTTTGACCATAAAAAAAAAATTATTCTATTTTTTTTTTCGTTTACCAATCAGGAAAAATAATGAATGTCTGCTATTTTTATTTTTTACACAAAAAATTTGAATTAATTTTTATAAAACTTTTTTTTCTATCCAAATCAATTTAATTTATTAATTTAATTTGGATAGAAAGGGATGATATATTTCTGCACTCACGAAGGAGAACGCTTTCCTTTTACCTAATAAGAGTTTCACTGATTCATTTCTCGACCCAATTGATACACCATTACATTAAATCAGTATCATATATAAGAATGAAACCCAACAGTACATCTTTTCGCTTTCATATAATATGTCGTGCAAAATCGAGATAAGATATATATATATATAATAAATATATATTGGAAGTATACCATTAATTAATTCTGAATCGTGGATACATATGTATCCTTGACATACTGAAACGACTACCATTAGTGGTATCAAACCAATACCGATTCATACAAGCTAAATCTTCTAATCGATAATTAGGCCAAAGAAACAATTTAAATTTAAAGAATTTATTTGTATCTGTATTAAGATGCTTGTCTTCATTAAAAAATTGTCCACAATTCCTTACGTTGTTTTCATTGCAAAATATGGAATTTCCATTTACAACATTACCATTTCTATTCCAGGAATTGAAACAAATTAGAATTCTCAACTCTCTACGACGTTTAGTAGATAGAATATTTTCAGGAACAAGGAAATCATAATGATTTTTTTTTTCATTCATAAACATACCGCCATGTTGTGCAATGGATTTCTCGAAATTATCCTTATCGTTTTTTTTTTTTTTGTATCCTCTATTAATTTGGTGCTTATTCTTGTCGACTAATGAAATATCTATGCTTTGATATAGAATATATTGTTCATCCCATTTGATAGATAGACGTACTGGTTCGATAATAAGTATTCCCCTTTTTGTCAATTCTGTAAGAGCTAGACCCTTCTGAATTAACATTACATCTAGAGGCATCTCTCCTCTTTGAATAGAGGATATAGCAATTTGCCTTGGATTTATCAGTCTAAGTAGGAAACAATATACTTTTATATTATCGATCATTCTTTCATTAAAGGGCTCATCCCATCTTAATTGAAAAAATAAATATTTTTTCAGGAAGAAATCTAGCTCTGCTTTCTTCTTACTCTTGGATTGTTTTTTCTTTCTACGTTTTTTAATGTTAATGTCTGATCCCATATAATTCTCTTCAACATCTTTTTTTTCCTTTTGTTTTTGTGGATCTGATTCAAGATCTCCTTGGCTCGGCTGTTGTTTTTTTTCTTGGTTACGATTCTTTAATTCAAGATATGCTTTTTTATTTTTATTAGATGATATATGAAGATCTTTTTTTTTATTTCCATTGATGTTTTTATTTTGACTAAAATTTTGATAGAAATCAAAATTGAATAGAAGTAATTTAATTGGTATGATCCAAGGTTTAATGTTATATGCATCATACAGTAGTCTAAATTCTGGGAAGAACCAAGATTCCAGATTTGATATGGGATGATATAGCCTTTCTTGATTCATTCCCATCCAATCCAAAAAGTTTTTTTTTTTATTGGATGCTTTGCTTTCTTGATGAATCGTGAGAGATAAAATGTCTTTATTATAAATTTTTTGATAATTCTTAGTCCCAGTCTTAGTATTTTCATTAATCTTGGTGCCAATATACATCTGGGTCCGTGTATCAATATTAATATTTTTTCTAAGACAAAAATGAAGAATTCTATAATCATAATATTTTCTATCCAAATTTTTTTCCCTATATATACTATATAGGATAGATTCTTCTGCTAGATAATAATTAATATCTATACCTACTAGTACATAAAACGATTCGGATTTCTGTATATTGAAATTAGATAGAATTTCTCGGTCTACATTTACTTGGAATGGTGATCCATAAATATATGAGTCTTTTCCATCTTCATAAGTCATATATTTATTTGATAAAAGATCATATCCATAGTTTTTTTTTAATTTTGCTTTTTTATTTTTATATGAATCCAATTTTATTTCTATTGAATCTTTTTTTTGAATTGTACGACGACATTGATTGACTTTATTTAGCCATTTTTGTGGTACTAATTGAGACCATTTAGCTTGAGGTAAATTGTATTGATAATGCCCCTTTAACCAGTTTTTCCATTCATTCCTTCCAGACTTAATAATTTTCTTATGCTTTGATGGGGAATCTAATATTTTCTGTATTCCATAATAATCCTTGATTCTATCCTTAAGAAAAAAATGGGTTCCATGATATTGAAGTATAGATCTCAAGTGATACTTGTTACCAACTTGGGTTTGTGATAATATGTAAAATACATATGCTTGGGACAAGGAGGATAAGTTACAATAAATATTGGAATTATTATTACTAATAGTAGTATTCAAAATAGACTTTTTTTTAGTGTAAATAAAGGGAATTTTTTTTGTTTTTGTTTTATCAATATAAATTCCTTCCTGATTTGTTTCATCCTTGTAAATGGATTTTTTAAAAATTCTCGATTCAAGGAAAAGTTCTGCATTGATCCTGGGAATGTTAATGGTACATAGAAAGATGTCGACGTATATTATTTCAATCAAAATTTTGATAAAATAGTTGAATTTATGCATTAATTGGGTACTTCTTTTGAATATCTGCCAAATGGGTTTCCGCAATTCTGATTTTTTATCATCCCTATTTGTCTTCTTAGTGCTAATCTTTCTATCTGGAGTTAAAACTCTTTTTTTATTGTCTTTTGTGATCTGTTCTATTTGATTCCTCATTGTGATTGTTCTATCGGTGAGATCTTTCATTTTTTTTTCTATAAGCGAAGAATTTGTCCAATTTATGGATCCAATTTGAATGGTTGACTCATGAGTAATCTTTTTGTTGATTAGGAAATCTTTCCCATTTTTACCCGGTTCAGGTTCATATACTTTTACTTTCCTCAATTCAAATAAGAAAGGGTTAATTTTTTCAAATTCTTTTATTATTCGTTTTATAACTAAAACCATTTTTATAACCCATTTTTTTTTTTCTTTTGAAATCTTTAAAAATCCTTTTATTTTTTTTTTTTTTTTTTTTAGAATTAGAAAATGGTTCTTTTTTATTTTTATCATTTTTTTTTCGAGTTCTTTATAAATGGGGGCAAAAAAAGAAGGTCCTTTTCGAGGAGAACCAAAAGGGAGTTCGGTTTTCATTCCCCAGACTGTTAAAAAAAAAAAACTGTCTTTTTTTTCTTTTGTATCTCTATGACCAGATCGTATCTTAGATTTTCGCCAAGGTTTCAGACAGAAAGGAAATATAATTTTTATTTGAATACCCTCTCTTAACCAATTTTGGGGAAATTCCTTTTCTGATAATGGAACACCACTGTAAGTGCATTTAAGATGAATTTCTCTATTCCAATCCCTTAAATCCTCGTACCACTCGGGGAATTGAAATAATAACATACGGACCATATTTTTGGCTATTATCAATGAAGGCAATACAATGTATTTTCTAATAATCGATTGCGTTACTAAGATTAACCCTCTTGTTGTTTGACCGAATATAATTCGATCCCAAGTTTCTGATATTGCTATACGTTCATTTTCTTCCTTTTTTTTCTTGGTTTTTTTCTCTTTTTCTTCCTCCTCATAATCGAAATTTAAAATTTCTGACTCTCTCCTCAACCAGCTACTAAAAATTAGATTAATCCTTTTGAAGATATCAAAAGAAAATAAAAAGGTTTTGTCTATTTGATCTAAAAAAAGAGGGGAATGCACATTTGCTTGAAACATTTCCCAAGTAACAGTTTTACGCCTTTGAGCGCGCATGGATCCTTTGATTAGATCCCGACGAAAATCTGATTGTTGTGAATAACGTATCAAAGCTACCTCTTCTCCTTGATTACCATTATTAGTATCATTATTACTAGTGATAGTATTGGTATTCTGATCTTTCTCAGTATAAATTGCTACAAGTTTGGCTTTTCTTGAACGAATTCCATAATCTCCCGTTGATTCTTCTTCGGTTTCTCCCTCTTGTTCTTCTAAATAACTGATCAATTTGTATGACCATCGGGGAACCCTTTTACCGATTTCTTCTATTCCAATGACTTTATTTGGAATTGTTTGATCATCTGGATTAGTTGTAACTACATCGAATATGAATTTCAAACATTTTGCTTTATTTTCTGAATCTATTTTTCTTTGTTCTGCCAATAAAGCAATTTTTTTCAAATAAAAACTGTACGAGGATTCCAAAGAAAATTTATCGATTGAGCTTGTTGAATGGCCAATATATGGCGATAATGATTCTCCACCATCAAAGGGATTCTTTTTATGTTCGAATTTCGGGGAATCATTAGTAAGTAGACAATAAATCTTATTTATCCAAAGCGTTTCCGTGGAGTCTTCTGTATCTGTAGAAGTAATTAAATCATTCATGATTGAAGGTGAATGGAATTTATTTATTTTTCCACGATATGACCCGTTCAAAAGAGGATCATACATTTTAGGTAAGCATTCTTTTTCATTCTCATCATTGCATAGTCTGGTCCTTTTTTCGAGCACATCTAGTATAAGGGATCTCATTTGTCTTTCTAAAATTTTGATTCGATTCATCAATTCATTGCTCAGGTTGTGCTTTTTTTGTTCATTGCTATAAACCCAATTATTATACATATATAGGTCTTCATGGGATAGTTTTTCTGTCCTGTACAAAGACATCTTTCGTTCTATCATTTCTGAAAAAGTAGCTAAACTAGGAGGATAGGTAAAAGATATTTTTATTTTTCCATCACTTGGACATGTATAAAAAAAATATTGTGACATTTCATTTCGTATAGAACTTTCAAATCGATCATTTTTTATATATCGTAATGGACGATTCCATTGTTTATAATCGAAAAGAAAAGAAACAAGAGGTTTTTCATACCAGAAAATATTTTTCCCTTTTTTTTTTTGATACCTATTAAGATAAGAATCTTCGTAAAATGGGCTATCTTTATAGCATGTTTCTTTAAAGTGAAAGTGGAAGTGGAATTCATCCTTTGTTTTTTCCTTTCCATTCACTCGGATCTTTTGCGTTTCATATAGTTTGTCCCTATCCTCCTTTTCTTCCGAACAAAGGGAAAGGTCATCTTCGGCGGATCCCTCTTGTTCCTGTTTAGTCTCCTTTGTTTCGGAAGTTGTTTCTACATCGCTTTCTTCCTCACTTTCCCCCCGTTCTTCCGTTTCTGAGGTTTCTTTCAGTTTCTTAGTGATAATAGGCAACGGCATTCTGCCTAAATAGTAGACACAGGTGATAAATAAGAGAATACTAAAGATTCGAGCCATAGAATTTCTCAATTCTGACACAAGGTACTTAAATTCTGACACAAGGTACTTATTAGATCGAATAGAATTATTTTTCCGTATCCAGAATAATACCAATCCAACCCATTTAATGAATAAAATGTGACCAATTAACCAACCAACAAAACTACTTGTTACAAATAACATCTTGTTGTTGCATCGAAACATATAAATGTTGACTAATCTAGCTAACGTTGAACTTGGTAAAATGAAATGGTTGAATAATTGAAAAATGAGATTATTCAGGAATACACATTGAATGCTGAGATTACGTATTGAATTTCTGGTAGTAGATCCATAATAAAAAAAGTTTTTGTGATTGTTCCAGAAGAAATGAAACAAAAGATACGGTAGAACTAGGACAGTTATAGTATGAGGTCTACCCAATGCTAGATGCAGCGGCGCATAATAGATCGATATGAACATCATGAGCTGTCCCGTAATAAAACCAGTTGTTGCTGATATCTCCTTCTCGGTTCCTTCTTCCATAACCCGAGCTCGGAGAAGGAAGAGATAAGAGGGCCCTATGGAGAATGTGGTCAGAAATCCATAATA